AAGACCATTCTAATGCTCCTTTTCGCCATGCATAAACTAAACCAACAATTAGGATAAGCACGAAAATTAAAGCTTCTATAAATACGGATACCCCCAATACATCGAAACTCATTGCCCATGGATAAAGAAAAACCGTTTCAACATCAAAAACAACAAAAACTAGAGCAAACATATAATAACGGATTCGAAATTGTAACCAAGCATCGCCCATTGGTTCTATACCGGATTCATAACTAGAAAGTTTCTCTGGTCCTTTTCTAATTGGGGCTAAAAGGCCCGAAATTAGAAATGCCAAAATAGGAATAACACTTGATATTATTAGAAATGCCCAGAAAATATCATATTCGTAAAGCAGAAACATGGGTGCACTCCTATAAATGTAGAAAATATACTAGATTATTCGAGTCGAATTGAAATTAATTGTCAACTCATTCATAACTGTTTAGTCAAAATAACAATTTATTTTGATTGAACTGCTTAGTTTTGTTTGCTGTGGTACATGTATCATTTCAAGATTCATCGACTTGAATTGTTCCATTTACTTCAATTTTATTTCGATATCAATTATAAATATATATTGATATTGCTCTTATACTTTATATAAATAAGACTCTTTTCGCGATTTTTCATCTCACTTCGGCTTCTCTATAAAAAATAAAAATCTAAAAAAAAAAAAAAAGAATTCAAAATAGAATTTTGAATAAAATACTAATTAAATAAAATACCAATCCATATAAAATCTATATAAAAATAGAAAATACTATACCTATATTCTATATGTAATAGAGTACCTCCACCTATATAATATAAAAATAAAATATAAAAATATAATAATAAATAATAATAATATTAAACATTTATGGAATAGGATCTTATATTAACTAAATTCTACTTCTATTCTATATATTCTATTTCTATTCTCTAGAATTCTATTCTATATTAATATTAATATAGAATTCTACTTCTATATTAATTTAGAAATTTATATAAATATATTAATTAAATTAATTAAAATTAATTTAATTATTAATATTAATTCAATTTATTAATTATTCAATTTAGCAATTCAATGTTAGGGCAATAAAGGACTCCTTTCTTTTATTGGTATACCTTACCTGGTATAGCAATATAAAGAAGAGCCCGTTTTACAATGTTAAATGTTAATAATGAAAGTTAATAAAAATCCTAATTTTTCAAACTCCAGCTTGTCTATAAGCGGCTAGTTACAAACAACAAACAATACAATAATGAAGAAATAAAAACTATACAATTTTTGTCTTTGTATTTGAATTTTATTTCATTTTTTTTTAGGGCTATACGGACTCGAACCGTAGACCTTCTCGGTAAAACAGATCAAACTGATTATTCTCAAAATGATTCGAACTGTTTCAAAGACCCAACATGCATTTTTTTGCATTGGGCTCTTCCATTAACTGATATAAATAATCAGTTAGTCTACCATAATTCTCTTGACAAGAAGATAAGAAGATGGCTCCATGTGCTCTGATTTCTTATTTGGATTCCGATCTGAGAGCACTACCGAAGTGTTTCAAAGAAGGTTATCCTGACGTAGGTTTGCTTTTGGCTTAGATCAACCTAAGTTAAATGAAGTCTCCATCGCCCCCCTTTTACTTAAAAAATCCAATATGAAACTTCATACACCTTAAAGTTCATAAGATAGGACGAAAAAAGAATTTTTTGAGGTCTTTATACTCATTATGCCTAGCATTGAATAGAGTGAGTATTCCCCTTATCAATATCTTAAATCAATAATGGGTTCTATTGGTTGCCTAAAATCTAAAAATAGAAATAGAAAAGGGGCACCTAAATTGGACCGAATCTTTTGTCAGGCTATTGTTCTCTTGTTCCCTAAAAGTCATGGAGTAAGACATCAACTTCTCAATAAGTTGTTTGATTCCATAATGTACTCCTCTGAAAAAACATCGGCGCGCGTGTAAACGAGGTGCTCTACCTAACTGAGCTATAGCCCTTTTGCTTGTGATATATATTTTATCATGTCAATAATTTCTTGTCAAGATGAATATTACATGATCCAACTTTTATCTCTTTGATCAGTATTGCTTATAAATAATATTACATTTATAATCCATCGATGTGATGGGTTCCATTTCTTTCTCTTTTTGATTCTAACTGACCTACTTAACTCAGTGGTTAGAGTATTGCTTTCATACGGCAGGAGTCATTGGTTCAAATCCAATAGTAGGTATAACTTATTAGATATCCGAATCCATGGTATCTAATAAGTTTTTCTAGCCGCCTTAATTTTATTGATTTTTGATATTTTCCATTCCATTCTATTTCTCTATTTCATTTTTGAATTTGAAAATTTTTCGTTGTATTAGAGAGAATCCGATTCCATTTATGATTCTAGTCAATTGGCAGAATTAAAAAATAAAGTGTATAAACAGAACTTCCGTTTATACAGAAGTTTTTCTTTTGATTATTCGGGCGCACCGCCAACGGGTTATAGTTACGAGAT